AATTTATTAGTAGGAGGCGAACTTTATGAAAACAGAAGTATACGCTTTAGGTCAACATATATCTATGTCTGCTCACAAAGCGCGAAGAGTAATTGATCAAATTCGTGGGCGTTCCTACGAAGAAACACTTATGATATTAGAACTCATGCCTTATCGAGCATGTTATCCCATTTTCAAATTAGTTTATTCTGCAGCAGCAAATGCTAGTTTCAATATGGGTTCGAATGAAGCAAATTTAGTCATTAGTAAAGCCGAAGTAAATGAAGGTACTATCGTGAAGAGATTAAAACCTCGAGCTCGAGGGCGTAGTTTTGCCATACAAAAACCTACCTGCCATATAACTATTGTAATGAAAGATATATCCTTAGGTGGATATATAGATACCGACTCTATTAAGTGGTCACAAAAACCAAAATGGAAAAAAAAGGATACAACTATGTCGTATTATGATATGTATAGTAATAGTAATGGGGGAACATGGGACAAAAAATAAATCCAATTGGTTTCAGACTTGGTACAACCCAAGGTCATCATTCCCTTTGGTTCGCACAACCAAAAAATTATTCTGAGGGTCTGCAAGAAGATCAAAAAATAAGAAATTATATCAAGAATTATGTACAAAAAAATATGAAAACATCCTCTGGCGTTGAGGGAATTGCGCGTATAGAGATTCAAAAAAGAATCGATCTGATCCAAATCATAATCTATATGGGATTTCCAAAAATATTAATTGAAAGTCGACCCCGAGGAATCGAAGAATTACAGATGAATTTACAAAAAGAATTTAATTCTGTAAATAGAAAACTTAACATTGCTATCACACGAATTGAAAAGCCTTACGGAAACCCTAATATTCTTGCAGAATTTATAGCCGGCCAATTAAAAAATAGAGTTTCTTTTCGCAAAGCAATGAAAAAGGCTATAGAATTAACTGAACAAGCAGATACAAAAGGAATTCAAGTGCAAATTGCAGGACGTATCGACGGAAAAGAAATTGCGCGTGTTGAATGGATCAGAGAGGGTAGGGTTCCACTACAAACCATTCGAGCTAAAATTGATTATTGTTCCTATACAGTTCGAACTATCTATGGGGTATTAGGCATCAAAATTTGGATATTTATAGACGGGGAATAATAAAATAAACCTTTATTTCCCTTTGCATTCTATCCGGCGATGGAACAAAAAGAGAAATTTATTTCTTATTTTTATTTTCTCTTCAATAAAAAAATGAACAAACAATTATAATTCTATAGGGTTTAATAAAAATTAAATTAATCTTTTGATAAAATTGCTATGCTTAGTGTGTGACTCGTTGGTTTTTTGAGGGTTAGTAACCAGCCCCATAGTATAAACAAATAACTATAGAAGTAATAACCAACTCATTCCTTCGTATTATCTGGATCCAAAGAACCAGTCAAGATATGATATATTGTTCATATTGTTGTAGCAACTGAAATACTTTTTCATTAAAAAATCTGCTTCTAAGTTGTCAATAGAAATAAAAAAGAAAGGGTATGGATAAATGGAAGGATGAAAGAAAGAAAGAAAAAGAATATGGATGATATAAAATTCCAATATGTAAGGTCTATGAGTCATCTCATAAAAAATCTGTGTAATAAAGCATCAATAAGGATTCATCATTAAAAGGATCTGCTCATCGAACAAAAAATAAAGAGCTTCGAGCCAATAAAGACTAAGAATATTGACTCAAGAACTAATAGCTCCATTGTAGAATTCAGACCTAACCATTAAGTAAGAAGGGATGGGAACGATGGAACCTGTGAATTCAAAAGATTCTAGTGAAAATGAATTCGAACGATTCATTGATCGGGATGGCGGAACCGACCAGAAACCAATTAATCTATTCGGAAAAGTTATGAACTAATGATAGAACTGAAATAGAAATTGAAAGAGTAAATATTCGCCCGCGAAAACTTTATTTTTTTGGATTGCTAAATTTAGGGTCAATCCAATACGATAAAGAGTAAAACAAAAGAAAGATTCCTTTTAACATTCTAAATCTAAAATATAAGAAAAAAAAGTTATTTAATATATTTAGTTATCTATTATCTATACTATACAAACAAGATATAAAAATTAATAATAGATTTGATCTAGATTAAATGAAATCCATGAGTCAGCGGATTACTTATTAAATACATGTATATCTTAATTCAAATTATATTATATCTGAATTGAATTCTAAATCTTTAATTTGAATTTATTTTTATTCGCGAGGAGCTGGATGAGAAGAAACTCTCACGTCCAGTTCTGTAGTAGAGATGGAATTCAAAACAAACCATCAACTATAACCCCAAAAGAACCAGATTCCGTAAACAACATAGAGGAAGAATGAAGGGAATATCTTATCGAGGTAATACTATTTGTTTTGGTAAATACGCTCTTCAGGCACTTGAACCCGCTTGGATCACATCTAGGCAAATAGAAGCAGGTCGACGAGCAATGACACGAAATGCACGTCGCGGTGGAAAAATATGGGTTCGTATATTTCCAGATAAACCAGTTACAGTAAGACCCGCAGAAACACGTATGGGTTCAGGTAAAGGCTCTCCCGAATATTGGGTAGCTGTTGTTAAGCCTGGTCGAATTCTTTATGAAATGGGTGGAGTAACAGAAAATATAGCCCGAAGGGCTATTTCAATAGCAGCGTCCAAAATGCCTATACGAGCTCAATTTATAATTTCGGGCTAAAAAAGAAATAGGCCCTAATTAAAAATAGTGGATGCAGGTTTCTTTTTTTGGACAAATAATATTTCTTTTTTTCTTTGACCTTTGTATTGTAAAAACAGATAAAAAAAAAAAAATGATATGATTCAACCTCAGACCCATTTGAATGTAGCAGATAACAGCGGGGCTCGAGAATTGATGTGTATTCGAATCATAGGAGCTAGCAATCGTCGATATGCTCGTATTGGTGACGTTATTGTTGCTGTGATCAAAGACGCAGTTCCAAACATGCCTCTACAAAGATCAGAAGTGGTCAGAGCTGTAATTGTACGTACTTGTAAAGAACTTAAACGTGACAACGGTATGATAATACGATATGATGACAATGCTGCAGTTGTGATTGATCAAGAAAGAAATCCAAAAGGAACTCGAGTTTTTGGTGCGATTGCCCGAGAATTGAGACAGTTCAATTTTACTAAAATAGTTTCATTAGCTCCCGAGGTATTATAAAATGAGACCACGATATGGTTATAGTAGGGTATTTAAAAGAAATAGATTAAGATTCATTTAGTAGATTTTGTCTCACGTATATACCTTTTAAAATGAATATTCATAAACAAATACGTAAAAAAAAAAAAAAAAAAGAAAAAACATGTTGATTATATCCAAATTTGGAGGCACCAATAATTTTAATTAATCATGGGTAGTGATACTATTGCTGACATAATAACCTCTATACGAAATGCCGATATGTATAGAAAAAGCGTGGTTCGAGTAGCATCTACTAATATCAGCGAAAGTATTGTGAAAATACTTTTACGAGAGGGTTTTATCGAAAACGTGAGAAAACATCGAGAAAACAACAAATATTTTTTGGTTTTAACCCTACGACATAGAAGGAATAGGAAAAGCACTTATAGAAATCTTTTAAATTTAAAACGGATCAGTCGGCCGGGTCTACGAATCTATTCTAACTATCAAAGAATTCCTAGAATTTTAGGTGGGATGGGTGTTGTAATTCTTTCTACATCTCGGGGTATAATGACAGACCGAGAGGCTCGACTAGAAAGAATAGGCGGAGAAATTTTGTGTTATATATGGTAATCTTTCTAATATCCGAATTGAATATGAAACTTCTTATTTGTGAAAAAGAAAAGAGAAGTGCTGGGTTGTCTAATAGGGTTCTTCCTCCACTAGTTAATACTTCAAGGGGGTTTTGCCTGGAATGAAAGAACAAAAATGGATTCATGAAGGTTTAATTACTGAATCGCTTCCCAACGGTATGTTCCGGGTTCGTTTAGATAATGAAGATACAATTCTAGGTCATGTTTCAGGAAAGATCCGACGTAGTTTTATACGGATACTGCCAGGCGATAGAGTCAAAATTGAAGTAAGTCGGTATGATTCAACCAGAGGTCGTATAATTTATCGACTCCGCAACAAAGATTCGAAAGATTAGGTGTTTCCCTATTTATTTCGTAGGAATACCATTAAAAATTGAAAATTTCAAGAAACTTATTTTCTTCCAAGAAGTAGATTCAAAATTAAAGTAAGGAGTGGCAAATATGAAAATAAGAGCTTCCGTTCGTAAAATTTGTGAAAAGTGTCGACTAATACGTCGTAGGGGACGAATTATAGTAATTTGTTCGAACCCAAGACATAAACAAAGACAAGGATAATAAGGCTCATTAAAGACCTGATATACAAATAGGGGATCTGTTTTGACATGAAATGGATATATCCATATATCTCTGACTCAAATTTATGAGATGATAAAATATGGCAAAAGCTATACCGAAAAAGGGTTCACGTGGACGTATTGGTTCACGTAAGAGTACACGTAAAATACCAAAGGGGGTTATTCATATTCAAGCAAGTTTCAATAATACCATTGTGACTGTTACAGATGTACGGGGGCGAGTGGTTTCTTGGTCCTCTGCCGGTACTTGTGGCTTCCGAGGTACAAGAAGAGGGACACCATTTGCTGCTCAAACCGCAGCGGCAAATGCTATTCGTGCAGTAGTAGATCAAGGTATGCAACGAGCAGAAGTCATGATTAAAGGTCCCGGTCTCGGAAGAGACGCAGCATTACGAGCTATTCGCAGAAGTGGTATACTATTAACTTTCGTACGGGATGTAACTCCTATGCCACATAATGGCTGTAGACCCCCGAAAAAAAGATGTGTATAGAAAAAAATGGAAGATATTTCAATAGCAAGAGAAACAAGAGAAATAAATGATTCAATGATCTGATCAAATAATATTATTATGGTTCGAGAGAAAATAACAGTATCTACTCGGACACTCCAGTG